CACCCTCCAGCTTACAAATAAAGCATGGCACTGAAGATGCCAAGATGGTTTCCTACACCCGAGGACAAGAGACTTAGTCCCAACCTTACCGTTAATTCTTGCCAAACACATACATGCAAGTATCCGCACCCCAGTGTAAACGCCCCTCAACCTTCATACCTAAGCAGAGGGAGCTGGTATCAGGCACACCCACTAGATGTAGCCCAAGACACCTCGCACCAGCCACACCCCCACGGGTATTCAGCAGTAGTTAACATTAAGCAATAAGCGTAAGCTTGACTTAGTTATGGCAAACCCCTAGGGCCGGTAAATCTTGTGCCAGCCACCGCGGTCATACAAGAGGCCCAAATTAACTGTCCACGGCGTAAAGAGTGGCCCCATGATATCTCATAGACTAGGATCAAAATGCAACTAAGCTGTCATAAGCTAAAGATGCACCTAAAACCCCCTAAAGACCCTAGCCACCGAGAAACACAAAACTCCACGAAAGCTGGGATCCAAACTGGGATTAGATACCCCACTATGCCCAGCCCTAAATCTTGATGTTCATCCCACCACCAGAACATCCGCCAGAGCACTACGAGCACAAACGCTTAAAACTCTAAGGACTTGGCGGTGCTCCAAACCCACCTAGAGGAGCCTGTCCTATAATCGACAACCCACGATATACCCAACCGCCTCTTGCAAGACAGCCTACATACCGCCGTCACCAGCCCGCCTTCTGAGAGAACAACAGCGAACACAATAGCCACAACATCGCTAGCAGGACAGGTCAAGGTATAGCCTATGAGGCGGAAGAGATGGGCTACATTCCCTAGACATAGGGAACTAACGAAAGGGGACATGAAACACCCCCGGAAGGCGGATTTAGCAGTCAAGGCGGGATCACACAAGCCCCCTTTAAAAAGGCTCTGGAGCACGTACATACCGCCCGTCACCCTCCTCGCAAGCTACCACCCCTTAATAACTAATCACCCACTTAAGCTAACAGACGAGGTAAGTCGTAACAAGGTAAGTGTACCGGAAGGTGTACTTAGCACACCAAGACGTAGCTACAATGCAAAGCACTCAGCTTACACCTGAAAGATATCTGCCACCACCAGATCGTCTTGAAACCCACCTCTAGCCCCACCACAACCCGAACAAAAAACAAACTACCACCACTAAACCAAAACATTCTTTCAACTTAGTATAGGCGATAGAAAAGACCCACAGGACGCTATAGAGAATAAGTACCGCAAGGGAAAGATGAAATAATACTGAAACCCAAAGCAATAGACAGCAAAGATTAACCCTTGTACCTCTTGCATCATGGTTTAGCAAGAACAACCAAGCAAAACGAATTTAAGCTTGCCACCCCGAAACCTGAGTGAGCTACCTGCAAGCAGCTGTCTGCCGAGCGAACCCATCTCTGTTGCAAAAGAGTGGGATGACTTGCTAGTAGAGGTGAAAAGCCTATCGAGCCAGGTGATAGCTGGTTGCCTGTGAAATGAATTTAAGTTCTCCCTCAGCCCCTCCCAAACGGATCCACAACCCCTATGAGAGGGCTAAGAGTCATTTAAAGGGGGTACAGCCCCTTTAAAACAGAATACAATCTCCCCTAGAGGATAACACCACACCATCAAACACAGTAGGCCTTCAAGCAGCCATCAATAACGAATGCGTCAAAGCTCACCACACCATAAAATCCAACTACCACATGACTCCCTTACCCACAACAGGCCAATCTATACCATATAGAAGAACCAATGCTAGAATGAGTAACTCGGGACCCATCCCCTCTACAGGCGCAAACTTACCCCAATCATTAACGGACAATGAACCGATACCAGAAACCAAACAAGAACAAATATTACCCCATCCCGTTAACCCAACCCAGGAGCGCCTGCCAGAAAGATTAAAACCCGTGAAAGGAACTAGGCAACCCAAAGGCCCGACTGTTTACCAAAAACATAGCCTCCAGCACACCAAGTATTGGAGGTGATGCCTGCCCAGTGACACCACGTTTAACGGCCGCGGTATCCTAACCGTGCGAAGGTAGCGCAATCAATTGTCTCATAAATCGAGACCTGTATGAATGGCTAAACGAGGTCTTAACTGTCTCTCACGGATAATCAGTGAAATTGATCCCCCTGTGCAAAAGCAGGGATAAATACACAAGACGAGAAGACCCTGTGGAACTTGAAAATCAGCAGCCACTACAAACATATCTCTTCCCAACAAAGGGCCAAACCACCAAATACATCTGGCTGCCATTTTTTGGTTGGGGCGACCCTGGAGAAAAACAAACCCTCCAGACCCAGGACCACACCTCTTAACTGAGAGCATCACCTCCATGTGCTAAAAGCGACCAGACCCAATAAACTTTGAACAATGGACCAAGCTACCCCAGGGATAACAGCGCAATCCCCTTCAAGAGCCCATATCGACAGGGGGGTTTACGACCTCGATGTTGGATCAGGACATCCTAATGGTGCAGCTGCTATTAAGGGTTCGTTTGTTCAACGATTAATAGTCCTACGTGATCTGAGTTCAGACCGGAGCAATCCAGGTCGGTTTCTATCTGTGATAGACTCTTCCCAGTACGAAAGGACCGGAAAAGTGAGGCCAATACCACACAGCATGCCTCCAAAAAAGCAATGAATACAACTTAACTGCCCATCCAACCTACCCTCGCCCTAGAAAAGGGCAGCTAGCGTGGCAGAGCCCGGCAAGTGCAAAAGGCTTAAGCCCTTTCTCCAGAGGTTCAAATCCTCTCCCTAGCTACCAAACCAACCAATGGCACACCCAACTATCATCTACCTCACCATATCCCTATCCTACATTATCCCAATCCTAATTGCCGTAGCCTTCCTTACCTTAGTTGAACGAAAAATCCTAAGCTACATACAAGCTCGAAAAGGTCCAAATATCGTAGGCCCATTCGGCCTACTCCAACCAGTAGCTGATGGTGTAAAACTATTTATCAAAGAACCTATCCAACCCTCTACATCCTCCCCCCTCCTATTCATCACAACCCCACTACTAGCCCTCCTACTAGCACTCACAATCTGAATTCCCCTCCCTCTGCCATTCCCAATGGCAGACTTAAACCTTGGACTCCTATTCCTACTAGCCATATCTAGCCTCGCAGTCTACTCCATCCTATGATCAGGTTGAGCCTCCAACTCAAAGTATGCCCTAATTGGGGCCCTACGAGCAGTGGCACAAACCATCTCCTATGAAGTTACACTAGCCATCATCCTCCTATCTGTAATCATATTAAGCGGAAACTATTCCCTAACCACCCTAGCCATCACACAAGAACCCATGTGCCTCGTATTCTCCTCCTGACCACTAACCATAATATGATACATCTCCACCCTGGCTGAAACTAACCGCGCCCCATTCGACCTTACAGAAGGGGAATCTGAACTAGTATCCGGATTTAACGTAGAGTACGCCGCAGGACCCTTCGCCCTATTCTTCCTAGCTGAGTACGCTAACATCATACTAATAAACACACTAACCTCCATCATATTCCTCAACCCTCATACACTAAACCTCACCCCAGAACTATTCCCCATTGTCTTAGCCACAGAAACCTTACTCCTATCCTCAAGCTTCCTATGAGTGCGCGCCTCCTACCCTCGATTCCGCTACGATCAACTAATGCACCTCCTCTGAAAAAACTTCCTACCATTAACACTAGCACTATGTCTGTGACACACTAGTATACCAATCTGCTACGCCGGCCTACCCCCTTGCCTAAGGAAATGTGCCTGAGTGCAAAGGGTCACTGTGATAAAGTGAACATGGAGGTATACAACCCTCTCATTTCCTATACTACCCTTAGAAAGGTGGGAATCGAACCCACACAAAAGAAATCAAAACCCTTCATACTTCCTTTATATTACTTCCTAGTAGGGTCAGCTAAAAAAGCTATCGGGCCCATACCCCGAAAATGACGGTTTAACCCCATCCCCCACTAATGAACCCACACACAAAATTACTTACCACCCTAAGCCTCCTACTAGGAACAACCATCACTATTTCGAGCAACCACTGACTAATAGCCTGAACTGGACTAGAAATCAACACCCTAGCTATCATTCCACTAATCTCCAAATCACACCACCCCCGAGCTATCGAAGCCGCAATCAAATACTTCCTAGTACAAGCAACCGCCTCCGCACTACTCTTATTCTCAAGCATAATCAACGCATGATCCTCAGGACAATGAGATATCACCCAACTAACCAACCCCACATCATGCCTACTCCTAACAACAGCAATCTCAATAAAATTAGGACTAGTCCCATTCCACTTCTGATTCCCAGAAGTCCTCCAAGGAACATCCCTACTAACAGCCCTCCTACTCTCAACACTAATAAAACTTCCTCCCCTCACCATCCTCTTCATAACATCACACTCACTAAACCCAACCCTATTAGTAACCATGGCCATTGCTTCAACCGCCCTAGGAGGATGAATAGGTCTAAACCAAACACAAGTCCGAAAAATCATAGCCTTCTCATCCATCTCTCACCTAGGCTGAATAGCCATCATCATCCTATACAACCCCAAACTCACCATGCTAACCTTTTACCTCTATATCATAATAACCACTGCCATCTTCCTAACCTTAAATACAACCAAAACCCTAAATCTATCCACACTACTAGCATCATGGACAAAAACCCCAATACTAAACACAACCCTTATACTGGCCCTACTCTCTCTTGCAGGATTGCCCCCACTAGCAGGCTTTCTACCAAAGTGACTCATCATCCAGGAACTCACAAAACAAGAACTAACACCCACAGCAACAGCCATCACTATACTCTCACTCCTAAGCCTATTCTTTTACCTCCGACTTGCCTATCATGCAACAATCACACTCCCACCAAACTCCACAACCCATATAAAGCAGTGGTACACCACCAACCTTACAAGCACCCTTACTGCTACCCTCACCTCTATGTCAATCCTACTCTTACCACTCTCCCCAATAATCCAAACATATGCCTAGAAACTTAGGATAACCGCCCTTAAACCGAAGGCCTTCAAAGCCTTAAACAAGAGTTAGACCCTCTTAGTTTCTGCTAAGACCCGCAGGACGCTACCCTGCATCCTCTGAATGCAACCCAGATACTTTAATTAAGCTAGGGCCTTACTAGACAGATGGGCCTCGATCCCATAAAAACCTAGTTAACAGCTAGATGCCCTAATCCTGCAGGCTTCCGTCTATGAGACCCCGGTGCAACCTCTAATGCACATCAATGAGCTTGCAACTCAACATGAATTTCACCACGGAGTCGATAAGAAGAGGAATTAAACCCCTGTAAAAAGGACTACAGCCTAACGCTTACAACACTCAGCCATCTTACCTGTGACATTCATCAACCGATGACTATTTTCAACCAACCACAAAGACATTGGCACACTCTACCTCATTTTTGGTGCATGAGCAGGTATGATCGGCACCGCCCTGAGCCTCCTAATCCGAGCAGAACTGGGACAACCAGGAACACTCCTAGGAGACGACCAAATCTATAATGTAATTGTAACCGCCCACGCCTTTGTAATAATCTTCTTCATAGTCATACCAGTCATGATCGGAGGATTTGGAAACTGACTAGTACCGCTGATAATCGGCGCCCCAGACATAGCCTTCCCACGCATAAACAACATAAGCTTCTGACTACTGCCACCCTCATTCCTCCTCCTATTAGCCTCCTCAACAGTAGAAGCTGGTGCAGGGACAGGATGAACTGTCTACCCACCACTAGCCGGCAACCTAGCCCACGCCGGACCATCCGTTGACTTAGCCATCTTCTCCCTCCACCTAGCTGGAGTTTCCTCCATCCTAGGAGCAATCAACTTCATCACTACCGCTATTAACATAAAACCACCATCCCTATCGCAATACCAAACCCCACTATTTGTCTGATCTGTCCTCATCACCGCCATCCTACTGTTACTATCACTACCAGTGCTCGCCGCAGGCATCACCATATTACTAACTGACCGCAACCTGAACACCACATTCTTCGACCCTGCCGGAGGAGGAGATCCCGTCCTATACCAACACCTCTTCTGATTCTTCGGCCACCCAGAAGTATATATCCTCATTCTACCTGGTTTCGGAATTATCTCCCACGTAGTAGCATACTACGCCAGCAAAAAGGAGCCGTTCGGCTACATGGGCATGGTCTGAGCTATGCTATCAATCGGGTTCCTAGGCTTTATTGTATGAGCACACCACATATTCACAGTAGGCATAGACGTAGACACCCGAGCCTACTTTACATCCGCCACCATAATCATTGCAATCCCCACAGGAATTAAAGTATTTAGCTGACTAGCTACACTCCATGGAGGGACAATCAAATGAGACCCGCCAATATTATGAGCCATAGGATTCATCTTCCTGTTCACCATTGGAGGCCTAACAGGTATTATTCTAGCCAACTCATCATTAGATATTGCCCTGCACGACACATACTACGTAGTTGCCCACTTCCATTATGTCCTCTCAATGGGGGCTGTATTTGCCATCCTAGCAGGATTCACCCACTGATTTCCCCTCTTTACAGGATACACCCTCCACCCAACATGAGCCAAAGCCCATTTCGGAGTAATATTCACAGGAGTTAACCTAACCTTCTTCCCCCAGCACTTCCTCGGCCTAGCCGGCATACCCCGCCGATACTCAGACTACCCAGACGCCTACACAACATGAAACACCCTATCCTCCATCGGCTCCTTAATCTCACTAACAGCAGTAATTATACTTATATTCATCATCTGAGAAGCCTTGGCATCAAAACGAAAAACCCCACAACCAGAACTAACCCCCACCAACATTGAATGAATCCACGGCTGCCCTCCCCCATACCATACCTTTGAAGAACCAGCCTTCGTTCAAGTACAAGAAAGGAAGGAATCGAACCCTCACACGCTGGTTTCAAGCCAACCGCATTCAACCACTCATGCTTCTTTCTTTCATGGGGTATTAGTAAATCCATTACATAGCCTTGTCAAGACTAAATCACAGATGAAAATCCTGTATACCCCACAATGGCAAACCACCTACAACTAGGATTTCAAGACGCCTCATCCCCCATTATAGAAGAGCTCGTAGAATTCCACGACCACGCCTTAATAGTAGTCCTAGCAATCTGCAGCCTAGTCCTCTACCTACTAACACTCATACTCACAGAAAAACTAACATCCAACACCGTAGACGCACAAGAAATCGAACTAATCTGAACAATCCTACCTGCCATCGTCCTAATCTTACTAGCCCTCCCCTCCCTACAAATCCTGTACATAATAGACGAAATCAACGAACCAGACCTAACCATTAAAGCCATCGGCCATCAATGATACTGAACCTACGAATACACAGACTTCAAGGACCTAACATTCGACTCCTACATAACCCCAACAACAGACCTACCACTAGGCCACTTCCGACTACTTGAAGTAGACCACCGAGTTGTCATCCCAATAGAATCCCCCATCCGCATCATCGTCACCGCCAGCGACGTACTCCACTCCTGAACAGTCCCATCCCTCGGAGTAAAAACAGATGCAATCCCAGGACGACTGAACCAAACCTCCATCACCACTACTCGGCCAGGAATCTTCTACGGCCAATGCTCAGAAATCTGCGGGGCCAATCACAGCTACATGCCAATTGTAGTAGAATCCACCCACCTTGCCCACTTCGACAACTGATCATCCCTACTATCATCCTAACCATTAAGAAGCTATGCACCAGCACTAGCCTTTTAAGCTAGAGAAAGAGGACCCCCCCCCTCCTTAATGGTATGCCACAACTCAACCCGAACCCATGACTATTCACTATACTAATCTCATGACTCACCCTATCTATGATCATCCAACCCAAACTACTATCATTTACACCAACAAACCCCCCATCACATAAACCCACCATAACTGCTAAAACCACACCATGAACCTGACCATGAACCTAAGCTTCTTCGACCAATTCATAAGCCCATGCCTAATAGGAATCCCACTCATCCTCCTATCTGTATTATTTCCCACCCTCCTACTACCCTCACTCAACAACCGATGGCTCCCCAACCGCCTAGCCTCACTACAACTATGATTACTACTTACTATTACAAAACAACTGATAACCCCACTAAACACAAAAGGACATAAATGAGCTATAATCCTCACCTCCTTAATAATAATACTCCTAACAATCAACCTACTAGGCCTACTACCATACACATTCACCCCAACCACCCAACTATCCATAAACATAGCACTAGCCTTCCCACTTTGATTAGCAACCCTACTCATAGGACTACGACATCAACCCTCAACCTCCCTAGGACACCTCCTGCCAGAAGGTACCCCCACACTGCTAATCCCAGCCCTTATCCTAATCGAAACCACCAGCTTACTCATCCGCCCCTTAGCCCTAGGAGTCCGCCTCACAGCCAATTTAACAGCAGGACATCTCCTCATCCAACTAATCTCAACAGCCACCCTAACTCTCCTACCCCTCCTGCCAGCAGTATCCATACTAACTGCGACAGTCCTACTACTTCTTACAATCTTAGAGATCGCAGTAGCCATAATCCAAGCCTACGTCTTTGTCCTCCTGCTAAGCCTCTACTTACAAGAAAACATCTAATGGCCCACCAAGCACACTCCTTCCATATAGTCGACCCAAGCCCATGACCTATTTTTGGCGCAACCGCTGCCCTACTTACCACTTCAGGGTTAGCCATGTGATTCCACCACCACCATACACACCTCCTCATACTAGGAATCCTTGCCATACTACTCACAATACTACAATGATGACGAGATATCATCCGAGAAAGCACATTTCAAGGCCACCACACCCCAACCGTACAGAAAGGACTACGATATGGCATAATCTTATTCATTACATCCGAAGCATTCTTCTTCCTAGGTTTCTTCTGAGCTTTCTTCCACTCAAGCCTAGTCCCCACTCCAGAACTAGGTGGACAATGACCACCAACAGGAATCAACCCCCTCAACCCCATAGAAGTACCCCTCCTAAACACAGCTATCCTCCTAGCCTCAGGCGTTACCGTCACATGAGCCCACCACAGCATCATAGAAGCCAACCAAAAACAAGCAACACACGCACTAACCCTCACCATCCTACTCGGATTTTACTTCACAGCACTACAGGCAACAGAATACCACGAAGCACCCTTCTCAATCGCTGACGGCGTATACGGCTCAACCTTCTTCGTAGCTACAGGATTCCACGGACTCCACGTTATCATCGGGTCATCCTTCCTAACAGTGTGCCTCCTACGCCTAACCAAATTCCACTTCACACCCCGCCACCACTTCGGATTCGAAGCAGCCGCCTGATACTGGCACTTCGTAGACATCATTTGATTATTCCTCTACTCATCCATCTATTGATGAGGATCCTGCTCTTCTAGTATATTAATTACAATTGACTTCCAATCTCTAAATTCTGGCACGACCCCAGAGAAGAGCAATAAACCCAATCTCATTCACACTCATCATCTCCCTAATCCTAAGCATGATTCTAATCACACTGAACTTTTGACTCACTCAAATAAACCCAGACCAAGAAAAACTATCCCCATACGAATGCGGCTTCGACCCCCTAGGATCTGCTCGACTCCCATTCTCAATCCGATTCTTCCTCAGTAGCAATCTTATTCCTCTTATTTGACCTAGAAATTGCACTCCTACTACCCCTCCCCTGAGCCATCCAACTACAATCCCCCATCTCTACCCTAACCTGAACCTCCACCATAATCACCCTCCTCACTCTAGGCTTAATCTACGAATGAATGCAAGGCGGACTAGAATGAGCAGAGTAATAGAAAGTTAGTCTAACCAAGACAGTTGATTTCGACTCAACAAATCACAGCCCAACCCTGTGACTTTCTTCATGCCACTCTCCCACCTCCCATTCTACTCGACCTTCATCCTAGGCACCCTCGGACTAGCCTTCCACCGAACCCACCTAATCTCAGCCCTCCTATGCTTAGAGAGCATGATATTATCCATGTACATTGCCCTGTCTGCCTGGCCAATCGAAAACCAAATACCATCCTCCACCCTAATACCAGTACTTATGCTAGCATTCTCAGCTTGTGAAGCAGGGACGGGACTGGCAATACTAGTAGCCTCTACCCGAACACATGGCTCCGACCACCTACACAACTTCAACCTCCTACAATGCTAAAAATCCTCCTACCAACAATCATACTTCTACCCATAACCCTCCTATCCCCCTCAAAATTCCTATGAACCAACACCACCTCCCATAGCCTATTAATCGCCACCATTAGCCTCTACTGACTCCTCCCAACGTACTACCCCCACAAGATCACAACTCCATGAACTGGACTTGACCAAATCTCATCCCCCTTAACAGTCCTATCATGCTGACTACTCCCCCTCATAATCATTGCAAGCCAAAACCACCTTCACCACAACCCCATACAACGAAAACGGATATTCATCCTAACCCTAACCACAGTTCAACCCTTTATCCTCCTAGCCTTTTCAGCCACAGAACTAACCCTATTCTACATTATATTTGAAGCAACCCTAATCCCAACCCTCATCCTCATTACACGATGAGGAACCCAACCAGAACGACTAACCGCAGGCACCTACCTGCTATTCTACACCCTGACTAGCTCCCTTCCCCTACTAGTTGCCCTTCTACACCTGCACGCACAGACCGGTACCCTGCACCTCACCCTACTGAAACTATCCCTCCCCCCACTCACCTCCTCATGAACTAATTTCCTATCAGGACTTGCCCTCTTAACTGCTTTCATAGTAAAAGCTCCTCTGTACGGCCTACACCTATGGCTTCCCAAAGCCCACGTAGAAGCCCCAATCGCAGGATCCATATTACTAGCCGCCCTACTCCTAAAACTAGGAGGATACGGTATCATACGAATCACCCCCCTAATAAACCCCATGCCACCCCATCTTCACTACCCATTTCTCACCCTAGCCTTATGAGGCGCACTAATAACAAGCTCTATCTGCATCCGACAAACCGACCTAAAATCACTCATCGCCTATTCATCCGTCAGCCACATGGGCCTAGTCATTGCCGCAAGTATAATCCAGACCTCATGATCCCTCTCAGGAGCTATAATCCTCATAATCTCACACGGATTAACCTCCTCAATACTATTCTGCCTGGCCAACACCAACTACGAACGAACACACAGCCGCACCTTACTACTCATACGAGGGACACAACCCCTACTACCACTCATATCCACCTGATGACTCCTAGCTAACCTCACAAACATGGCCCTACCCCCTTCAACCAACCTAATAGCAGAACTCACCATCATAGTTTCACTGTTCAACTGATCAATACCTACAATTATCCTAACAGGAACTGCAACCCTCCTAACCGCCACATACACCCTTCACATGCTACTAACTACACAACGAGGACCCCTACCCACTCACATCACATCCATCCCAAACTCCAACACACGAGAACACCTACTAATAACCCTTCACATCCTCCCTCTTCTCCTACTGATTATAAAACCAGAGCTAATCTCCGGAACCCCCCTATGCAAGTATAGTTTCAACCCAAACATTAGACTGTGACCCTAAAAATAGAAGTTAAACCCTTCTTACCTGCCTGAGGGGGGGAACCGACCAACAAGAGCTGCTAACTCCTGCACCTGAGTATGAACCCTCAGCCCCCTCACCCCACTTTTAAAGGATAACAGCAATCCACTGGTCTTAGGAACCACCCATCTTGGTGCAAATCCAAGTAAAAGTAATGGACACCGCACTGCTCCTGAACTCCACCATACTCCTCACACTACTAACTATCCTCACACCAGTGCTACTCCAACTATCCCCCCAAAACTCACAAAACTCCCCAACCACAATCACACGCACCGTTAAAACAGCCTTTATAATCAGCCTAATCCCCATAACCACATTCATCTACTCAGGTACAGAACACATCATCTCCTACTGAGAATGTAAACCTATTATCAACTTTAAAATCCCAATTAGCCTAAAACTAGACCTGTACTCCATACTATTCCTACCCACCGCACTATTCGTAACATGATCAATTCTACAATTCGCATCATGGTATATATCCTCCGAACCACACTCCACTAAATTCTTCCTATATCTACTAACATTCCTAGTCACCATAACCCTACTAACAATTGCTAACAACATATTCCTGCTCTTCATCGGGTGGGAGGGCGTAGGCATCATGTCATTCCTACTAATCGGATGATGACACGGCCGAACAGAAGCTAACACAGCCGCCCTCCAAGCCGTCCTATACAACCGAATTGGAGATATTGGCCTAATCCTCAGCATGGCATGATTTGCCTCCTCCTCCAACACCTGAGAGCTCCAACAAACCACAACCTCCACCCAACTTCCCATCCTACCCCTCCTAGGCCTCATACTCGCCGCTACAGGAAAATCAGCCCAATTTGGCCTTCACCCCTGACTACCAGCTGCCATAGAAGGCCCAACCCCAGTCTCAGCCCTACTCCACTCAAGCACAATAGTTGTAGCCGGAATCTTCCTGCTCATCCGCACCCATCCCCTATTTAACAACAACCCACCAGCCCTAACCTCATGCCTGTGCCTAGGTGCCCTATCCACCCTATTCGCCGCCACTTGCGCCCTAACCCAAAACGACATTAAAAAAATCATCGCTTTCTCCACATCAAGCCAACTAGGACTTATAATAGTCGCCATCGGACTAAACCTGCCACAACTAGCATTCCTCCACATCTTAACCCACGCCTTCTTCAAAGCTATACTATTCCTCTGCTCAGGATCAATTATCCACAATCTCAGCGGAGAACAAGATATCCGAAAAATAGGAAACCTACAAAAAACACTTCCAACAACCACCTCATGCCTTACCATCGGAAGCCTTGCCCTAATAGGAACCCCCTTCCTAGCAGGCTTCTACTCAAAAGACCTCATCATTGAACACCTAAATACCTCCTACCTAAACACCTGAGCCCTACTTCTAACTCTACTAGCAACATCATTCACCGCCACATACAGCCTCCGCATGATCTTACTCACCCAAACCGGATTTACCCGCACACCCTCAACCACCCCAATCAACGAAAACGACCCTGCAATCACCAACCCAATTACCCGCCTAGCCATCGGCAGCATTACAGCCGGCCTCCTTATCACATCCTTCATCCCACCCACAAAAACCCCCCCAATAACCATACCCCTTACGACAAAAATAGCAGCTATCATAGTCACAGCCCTAGGGATTACACTAGCCCTAGAACTCTCCACCCTAACTCACTCCATAACCACCCCAAAGAAGAACCCCCTTCAAGTCTTCTCCACCTCCCTAGGCTACTTCAATCCCCTAATACACCGCCCAAACTCAACAAACCTACTAAACATCGGACAGAAAATCGCCACCCACCTAATCGACCTATCATGGTACAAAAAACTAGGCCCAGAAGGACTAGCCAACCTCCAACTAATAGCAGCTAAAACTTCAACCTCTGCCCACACAGGACAAATTAAAGCCTACCTAGGCTCATTCGCCACATCAATCCTCACAGTCATACTCCTAGCACACAACAGAACACCAAATGGCCCCCAACATCCGTAAATCCCACCCCCTACTAAAAACAATCAACAACTCCCTAATCGACTTACCCACCCCCCCCAATATCTCCGCCTGATGAAACTTTGGATCCCTACTAGGAATCTGCCTAGCAACCCAAATCCTTACAGGACTCTTATTAGCCATACACTACACAGCAGACTCAACCCTAGCCTTCCTATCTGTATCACACACCTGCCGAAACGTACAATACGGATGATTAATCCGCAACCTGCACGCAAACGGAGCTTCACTATTCTTCATCTGTATCTACCTCCACATCGGCCGAGGCCTGTATTACGGCTCCTACCTCTACAAAGAAACCTGAAATACAGGCATCATCCTCCTACTCACCCTAATAGCAACTGCCTTTGTAGGGTATGTCCTGCCATGAGGTCAAATATCGTTCTGAGGTGCCACCGTTATCACTAACCTATTCTCAGCCATCCCCTATATCGGCCAAACCCTCGTAGAATGAGCCTGAGGTGGATTCTCAGTAGACAACCCCACCCTAACCCGCTTCTTTGCCCTCCACTTCCTACTCCCATTCCTCATCGCAGCCTTAACAGTAATCCATCTAACCTTCCTCCACGAATCCGGCTCCAACAACCCCCTAGGAATCACCTCAGATTGCGACAAAATTCCATTCCACCCCTACTTCTCCACAAAGGACATCTTAGGCCTAGCACTAATACTCCTACCCTTAACAACCCTAGCCCTATTCTCACCCAACTTGCTAGGAGACCCTGAAAACTTTACCCCCGCAAACCCCCTAATTACCCCCCCTCACATTAAACCCGAATGATACTTCCTATTTGCCTACGCCATTCTACGCTCAATCCCCAACAAACTAGGAGGAGTACTAGCCCTAGCTGCCTCCGTACTAGTTCTCCTCTTGATCCCCCTCCTACACAAGTCTAAACAACGCACAATGACCTTCCGACCCCTCTCCCAACTGCTATTTTGAACCCTAACTGCCAACCTCCTAATCCTAACTTGAGTAGGCAGCCAACCCGTAGAGCACCCCTTCATCACCATCGGCCAATTAGCCTCCCTAACCTACTTCACACTAATCCTAATCCTATTCCCCACCATCAGTGCCCTAGAAAACAAACTACTCAACTACTAAAACTCTAATAGTTTACAAAAAACATTGGTCTTGTAAACCAAAGAACGAAGACTACCCCCTTCTTAGAGTTCTTCCTACCATCAGAAAAAGAGGACTCAAACCTCTACCACCAACTCCCAAAGCTGGCATTCTCCACTAAACTATTTTCTGACTAACCCTCACCTAAACCGCCCGAATTGCCCCCCGCGACAACCCCCGCACTAACTCCAAAACAACAAACAGCGTAAGCAATAGCCCCCACCCAGCCACCAGAAACATCCCCACCCCACAAGAATAGAACAGAGATACTCCACTAAAATCCAACCGAACCAAAGACGCACCCCCACTATCCACAGTCTCCCCAATCAACCCCCACCACCCTACCACCCCACCCACACCAGCTACCCCAACCAACACAGAGACTAACCCAACACCGTACCCCACAGCACGCCAATCTCCCCAAGCCTCCGGAAAAGGATCCGCCGCCAAAGCAACAGAATACACAAAAACCACTAGCATCCCCCCTAAATACACCATAAACAGCACCAACGACACAAAAGAAACCCCCAAACTCAACAACCACCCACACCCCGAAATCGACCCCACCACTAACCCTACAACCCCATAATGAGGTGAAGGATTAGACGCCACCGCCAACCCCCCCAGAACAAACCACACCCCCCCAAAGAGCACAAAGTACGTCATACTAGTTCCTACTTGGCCTCTATCCAAGGTTTGCAGCCTGAAAAGCTGCCGTTAATAAACCCTTAACTATAGAAACCCCTAATAAGGCAATCCCCGGCCCCCCCTTCCCCCCCGGCCTCTGGGATTGCCCTTAACGCCGCTCGGGATGTACGTCGTGCATTACATTATTTACCCCATAAAACATACTATGCATGTACCAAACACATACTATTCATGTAAGAAAGATATGTAAATTCATGCCTTTAATACATTAAATTCATGGACCCGTCCATAACAATCCATGTCCTACTCCCATACCATCCATGCTCTCAACACAACCTATCCATGCTCTCAGATACAGAATTCATGCTCACTCACATAAAATCCATGCAACCAATACAGAACACCCATGCCCTAAAACAATCCCTACCATGCTCAGAGCACAGACAACTCATGCTCACAACTCCTAACCAAGCTCCCAAGGCAAGACCTTCCCCTCAACGGCTCTACTTTCAAGTCCCCTACATTCAATAGTCCCTCCTAACAGAAGCAATCTGCCCTCGTACCTAAACCATAGCACCTCAAAGGTAAGTATATCAGCCTTCCTCTCCATACGGATACACTTGAAGGACAAATCACAGAATGGTAGCCGCACATATCAACTACGAACCTCTCGCAGTACCGGTCTCTGAAGAACAAGGTTATCTATTGATCGAGCTTCTCACGTGAAATCAGCAACCCGGTGTCAGTAAGATCCTT